TTACTAGCTTCGGACTAGAAACTGAAGATCAATTAAAAGGTGAATCCGACGGATTTTTTTTTTTTTTTTAGAATTCATGAGAGAGATTCTCATATTATATTTCTACAATTCAATTAGATGTCAAGTCTAGAAATAGACTTTTTTTGTGGTTGTCGAAGATGTTTTTTTGTTTTTTGTTAATATTCATTATTATTTTCATTATTTTATTATTATTTGAATTTTCTATTTCTAATTATTTAAAATATTTCATATTTCGAATATAAATAGTTTAGAATAGAAACAAGAAATAGAAATATTCTATAAAATAAATAGAATATAAATAAAAAAAAATATTTATTGGATTAGTTTACTCAATCCACGAGTAGCTCAAAAATCTGTTTATTTTTTGAATTACCGGATGGGTAGATGTCACAGGTGATGAATTTCTTTCTTACCTATGTCACTATATTTTTGTTCGTCTGTAATGATTGATTGATAAATCAATCATTTTCAATTGTATTTATCAAGTGGTATTTTTTTTGCTTATTCTCCTATTCGATTTCTTTTTTCTCTCAAAAATAGAAACTTAGGGAAGTGCTTTGTAAACATATGTAAAAAAAGAACTTATTTCATTTAGCTTCTTTATGCCTACTGTAACTAGTTATTTCGGTTTTCTACTAGCGGCTTTAACTATAACCTCAGTTCTTTTTATCGGTCTGAGTAAGATACGACTTATTTGATTTGAAAATTTCAATTGAATTGAAATTTTTTGATACTCTAGATATTCCATAGTTCCTTACCATGTCAATTTCCAATTCATTGAGAGTCATGGTCAATACGGATTAATATTTAAGGATATATATATATTACCTCCTCCTTTCCCTTTCAAACAAAAAAGAATGATTGAAGTTTTTCTATTTGGAATTGTGTTAGGACTAATTCCTATTACTTTGGCTGGATTATTCGTAACGGCATATTTACAATACCGACGTGGTGATCAGTTGAACCTTTGATTAATTAATTAACATCTCTTTTGTTTATTGACCTCCTATTCCTTTGTTTTAACCCTAATCCACAGGAGGTCAAATTCATATTTTAGACTGCTATTCAATTATTTCCATTGTCATTCTCGATCTAACAAGAATGGAATCACGCTCTGTAGGATTTGAACCTACGACATCGGGTTTTGGAGACCCGCGTTCTACCGAACTGAACTAAGAGCGTTTTAAATTAAAAAAAAAAAAATTTCTGTAACCCAATACATCTTGCATGCATATACTATATCAATATATATTGTATGTATCTTCAATTTGAATCGGTCTCAATTGATCCCCTGTTACTGCTCATACGATAAGTACTAGTTAGGGATAGGGATGACAGGATTTGAACCCGTGACATTTTGTACCCAAAACAAACGCGCTACCAAGCTGCGCTACATCCCTTTTCAATTGGTTTTTCCAGTGTCATTGGAATTTTGTTTTCCACATTTTTCTTTTCTCCGTTGATAGATATATATCTATCTACTATCCTGTCATTTTTTATTTTTTCTTATTATATTCTAGAGAATTCAAATATTTTTTCTTTTTCATATCCTATAATATATATAATTCTATATATATAATATAGAATAAGAAAAAAAAAAAGTCTATTGAATAGATATTATATTGAATAAAAATAGAATATATATAGTAGAATAATAAAAAGAAAGAATATTCTATTCTAGAATATTTTATATTATCTAGATATATATATCTAATATTATATATCTATCTATATAATATCTATATATCTATATAATATATAGTAATAGAATTCTTAATTCTATAATAATAGTATAAAGAATAAAAAAGATTTTTATAATAATCTAAATTAGAATTTTAAATCTAAATTCTAATAATTAAAGACTTTTTAATTGAAAAAAATCATAATAAATAGAGATTCTCCTAAAATGGAAATCTTTTTTTTTTTTTTTTATTTTGATGAGAGGTTCGGGCAGAAATAGACTTTTTTTTTTTTCTAAAAAAAAAAAGCTATCGAATGAATCGTTGTACATTTCAATTTGAATTTGGAATTAGGCCGAAAATCCAAGTGGTTATTAACGAAATAATCATCTGATCATATTCAATTATGTATCACAAATTACAATAAAAAAAAGGAGGATTAAAAAAAAATGCGAGATCTAAAAACATATCTCTCCGTGGCACCAGTGGTAAGTACTCTATGGTTCGGGGCTTTAGCGGGTCTCTTGATAGAGATCAATCGTTTTTTTCCGGATGCATTGATATTCCCTTTTTTTTCATTCTAGTCTAGTTATTGGCGCAAGAAGGGGTGAAGAAGATAAAAGATACAATCAAATATCTGGGATTAATCCCCCTCCTTCTTTATTATTTCTTTTTTTTTTTTTAGAATTCGAATATAAAATAAAAAGTTAGAAAAGAATAAAGGGTATTTGGACTCGGTGAAACTCGGAATCTTGTACAGGCTTCAATGGAATTGAATGAATAATTCAATTCCATTTCCATTCTTAATAGAGTGAGACCAGAAATGGAAATAGAATGGCTAGGGTGGGGGCAACAATATCATACAAAATACTTAAATGAAAACTGAAATACTGTACTGCGATTCGAAAATTGGAAATCATTGTATTACTTTAATTTTCCTGTCCTATATTAATGGAAACGAAATCCTTCATAATTTGATTTAGAATTTTCAACTTTTACTTTTTTCATTCCTTTCTTCTTCTTCGCTTCGAATCCTAAAAAATAGAAGAGTTAAGTAAATCAAAAAAAAGGAGGTTCATGGCCAAGGGTAAAGATATACGAGTAAGGGTTATTTTGGAATGTACCTGTTGTGCTCAAAAGAGTGTTAATAAGGAATCAACGGGTATTTCCAGATATATTACTCAAAAGAATCGACACAATACGCCTAGTCGATTAGAACTAAGAAAATTCTGTCCTTGTTGTTGCAAACATACGATTCATGCAGAGATAAAGAAATAGAAAAACAGATCGCTTGCGTGTCACCCGTCCAAAAGGAATATGAAAAATGATCTAGTTCTCATATATATTCTCTAATTTATATATTATAAATATATAAATTAGATTAGATATATATAACATAATATAACATCTATTTTTTTATATTATATAACAAAAAAAAATAAGAAAAGCAATAAAATAAAACAAAAATCCTTTTTTTTTGGTAAGAAATAGGATTCTCGGGATAGGAATAAACAAACCATGGATAAATCTAAGCGACTTTTTCTTAAACCCAAGCGATCTTTTCGTAGGCGTTTGCCCCCGATCCAATCGGGGGATCGAATTGATTATAAAAACATGAGTTTAATTAGTCGATTTATTAGTGAACAAGGAAAAATATTATCTAGACGGGTGAATAGATTGACCTTAAAACAACAACGATTAATTACGATTGCTATAAAACAAGCTCGTATTTTATCTTCGTTACCTTTTCTTAATAATGAAAAAAAAATTGAAAAAGGCGAGTCGACCACTAGAACTACTCCTACCGGTCTTAAAACAAAAAAAACTAGAGTTATTCTTCAATTGAATTCAAATTTGAATTGAAACTCAAATCCAATTTGAATTGATGTTTTGTTGGAAAACAACGCCAATCAAATTTAGGTTGTTGTGTTATAAGAAAAAAGAAAATCGGTGAAGAAGAATCAATCTTTTTATATTGAACGTGGTTGTTCATTTTGATGACTTTATCATATGAATCATATTTTTTCATACAAATCCCTACTCTACTACCTTCCCGGAGTTCATTCTCCGGGGGATTTTTATTTTATGATCTCGTTGGCAATCATAAAAAGGCAATTACCCTTTAATATAGCTATTTGTGCAACTATTTTACGATTAACAAGCAATTGCCTCTTGTACAGATTATACAATAAATTACGATAACTATTGTACATTTTTTTTTGATTCTTACCAATTACTGCATTTATTCGATTGATCCACAAACCGCGAAAATCTCTTTTTTTCCTATCTCTATCCCGATGAGCCGAAACCAAAGCTTTTATTTTCTGTTGAGTAATAGTTCGAGTAAGTCTTGAATGAGCCCCACGAAAGCTTGATGTAAATAAACGAATTCTTGTTCTACGTTTCCGAGCTATATATCCTCGTTTAATTCTGGTCATTGAGTAAATGAAATGAGACTTTGATGAATAACTATTAGATTCATTTTATTTTCTTTCAGTTATTCTTTTTCCTTTCCTAGTCTATTAATAACAAAAATGGATTCTTCCAATGTATAAAGTAAGAATTTCAATGGCTTTTGCTACTATAACCTTCCCAACCACGATTTTTTTCTTTTGATTTTGAAGCATTTAACTTCGAAATAAGAGAGTGTATTGAGAAAAAACATAGTAAAGTAAATAAAATCGAAAAAGAAATGGTGGGTTCCATCGTTTCTATGATTACTTTTAAAACGGTGAGATCCTCTCTATACACCGGAGCCCCTTCCTCGGTTTAATCAATATTTTTGTTAACTTGTACAGTTCACACTCTTTGGCTCTACCCATGAAATATCAAGTAATAGGTCTTTCACAACGAAATCTAGCTATACAGTAACGGTATTTAAGTATGAAGATTAGCTGGGTAGCTGACCCTCTTAGTCCGTTCTTGCAAAAATAAGGGCATAATTATTCCGCTTTTTAATTGAACTATAGGATTTCCCCCGCTTAATGGATAAGCATTTACTACCAATGGTGAAATCTTTCTCATCTTAAATTGCAAATTGAGGTGATTGGGTTTGCACCAATCCAAACCATAAATTTGATACACAATAGAAGACTCTCTATATATTATTTATTATTCATTTTTTTATTTTATATTATATATATTTATTTTATATTATATATATTAGTTAAGATTAGTTAAGATAGTGAATGGAGCTCTTCCATTCACTATCTTAACCGATCCCCCGATACTGGAATTTTTTTTTTCCTTTTTTTTTTTTATTTTAGTCTATGATCTGAACGAGTCGCACATACACCCTAGTACAGGTTCCTCGGCGCTGAGGACATCCCCGAAGAGCGGGGGATTTCGTGACATTTCGGATTGGCTGTCTTGTGTTTCTAATAAGTTGTTTCATAGTTGGCATGGTGAGTCGTATACATAATGAGTTGGTTTAGATCAATCATAACCCGATGATTATGAATCAGTTCTATTCTATTAATAGATTCTTTACTATTTATTATCATATTTCTATTAATAGATTAATTAATAGAAATATGATAATAAATCAGATAAGAAGACTAAATTAATAAGAAAAAAAAATATCAAATCGTGTATTTTCGCGGAATCCTTGCTGCTAATTTTTTATTCAACCGCTACAAGATCAACAATTCCGTGGGCTTGGGCTTCTGCTGCTGACAAAAAAACATCCCTTTCCATGTCTTCGGATACAAGCCATAAAGGTTTGCCTGTTCTTTGTACATAAACCCTTGTGATAGTTTCGCGAAGCTTCAGTAGTTCTTCTGCTTCCAGGATAAATTCTCCCGTTTGTGCCTCATAAAAAGAACTAGCGGGTTGATGGATCATTACCCTGAGGATATCAAATAATAATGGTTTCCTATCTCTCGCCTTATCGTGCGAGAGATAGGAAAAAAAAAGACAGAATTGAACAACCGTACAGGCATCTTTTGCGTATTGCATACGGCTCTACTATGGAATTGATTTCTACCTTCCATCGAAGAAATAGAAAAAATACTGGCAGACCCAGATCAGTATCAGTAAATGATCCAATAACCATCCTTCCTTTTTTGTAGTATTTCTAAAATACTATGATGGTTCCGTTGCTTTTTTATTTCGTCTGTTCTTCAGCAATCCCAAAGTGTCTTTTTTTTTTTTTCAAACAGTTAATATATATATTCTTTCATAGCATATATATTGTTAAAAACATAAATTTTGTTAAAACCTTTCCGGTGTAAAAACCGAAAACAAAAAAGTTTGTGACACTGAACTCCTGATAGATCATATAAAATGGTAAATAGTCTTTTTTCATACTACTCTTTCGATACATAATCGAATGGTTTTGGAAATTTTGAAAAAAAAAACTCATATCGAACTTGAAGTGCCATGCTATTATTACTTAATATTGGCGAAGGCATAGTCTTCTTTTTTTTTTTTCTCAAATAAAAGACTCATTGGCGCCAAGCGTGAGGGAATGCTAAACGTTTGGTAATTTCTCCTCCTGCCAAAAGAAAAGATCCCATTGAAGCGGCTAATCCCATGCATACTGTCTGTACATCGGGTTGTACAAATTGCATAGTATCATAAATAGCTATTCCGGGTATTACCCATCCGCCCGGAGAATTTATAAACAGATACAAATCTTTGTTATCGTCCTCCATACTGAGATATACCATAAGGCCAATAAGTTGATTCGATATTTCACTATCAACCTCTTGGCCTAAAAAAAGGAGTCTTTCTCGATAAAGTCGGTTGATTAGGATAAGATTTTATCCCTTAAGAGCCGTACATGCATCTTTTGATGCATACGGTTCACAAAAGATGGCAAAAATAAATCAATGTGTAGATTTCAACCCTCTTCACTTTTCATTTTCCTAATGAACTTCTAACGAAGGGAAAGGTCTTTTTCTTACATTATTACATTATTTCAAGAAAGACAACTTTTGATCCCTTCCTTTATCCATATACACCTTTTTTATCCATATAAAAATTTTTTTACATATAGAATAGAAGAAATATATAGAATGTATTAAACTTATTGAACTAACTCCTCATTGATGTATTGTTTTCATCGAGATCGAATCAAAATCGCAATGTAATTTTCTTGTTTCTGAATGGGCTTCTTCAATTCTTTTCTTTTAGGTTTCTATTCTACTCTGAGTAAAGATCTGCCCGATTTTGATTTGCACATATAGGACAAATACTCCAATACCATATCTTTTTGCTACGACTTCCCTTTTTCTTAATTTATTATTTTATGTTTTCTGGCACATATATGACATGCTAGAAGTAGTAATCGTAGATATATTACCTTTTTTTCTAAACAGAGCCTGGATACTTTATTTTATTGGTCCAGCCAAGCCAACCATAAAAACTTCAAAATTGATAATAGTAATCTGGATATCCCTTCAAAAATCGATCTAATTGCACTTCATTACACTTCACGCTCCAGATTTTTGATGATTCAATCAATATTTTTCGGGGTGAAAGAGAGGATACCTCGATCGGGGGAGAAAACGGGGAAATCCCATATAACCCAATATATCTTACAAGTCGCACTATATGTCAACCCAAGATGCATCTTCCTCTCCAGGACTTCGAAAGGGAACTTTTGGAACACCAATAGGCATTAAATCAAGAACAAAAATGAAGTAATATATGTCACTTTGATGTGGAAACGTAAAAATTGGTTTATTGTGTTAAAAATTATTTGTCTTTATCATCTTGTATTAATAAATGATAAATAAAAAAAGGGGGGGGGAATACCAAATGAAAAAAAGAAATAAAAGATAGTTCTTACGAACAGGTTCTTTGAATGATAAAAACTATGTCCGCATTCACGGATAGAAACACGCATAAAAAATAGGATCTCCCCCACCACCAACACCACCATTGCGTATTGTTATTTATCGGGTATAGAATAAAATAGATCCGCTTTTTTTTGTTCCTATGAATATAATTGTTTCATCTTTCCTAAAAACCTAGAAAAAAAAATGTAATCCCTTACCCGATATAATCTACTGCAAGTGGGGTTCCATAGTATATTTTTTTTTTCCAGTGCAATAAAGTTACATAGTGTCTATTTTTTGCTGATAAAAGGGGTATTCTCATGGGTTTGCCTTGGTATCGTGTTCATACCGTTGTATTAAATGATCCCGGCCGTTTACTTTCTGTCCATATAATGCATACAGCTCTGGTTGCTGGTTGGGCCGGTTCGATGGCTCTATATGAATTAGCAGTTTTTGATCCCTCCGACCCTGTTCTTGACCCAATGTGGAGACAGGGTATGTTCGTTATACCCTTCATGACTCGTTTAGGAATAACCAATTCGTGGGGCGGTTGGAGTATCACAGGGGGGACTACGACGAATCCGGGTATTTGGAGTTATGAAGGTGTGGCCGGAGCACATATTGTGTTTTCGGGCTTGTGCTTTTTGGCGGCTATCTGGCATTGGGTCTATTGGGATCTAGAAATCTTTTGTGATGAACGTACAGGAAAACCCTCTTTGGATTTGCCAAAAATATTTGGAATTCATTTATTTCTTGCAGGGGTGGCTTGTTTTGGTTTTGGCGCATTTCATGTAACCGGATTGTATGGTCCTGGAATATGGGTGTCCGATCCTTATGGCCTAACCGGAAGGGTGCAATCCGTAAATCCCGCATGGGGTGTAGAAGGTTTTGATCCTTTTGTTCCCGGTGGAATAGCCTCTCATCATATTGCAGCAGGGACATTGGGTATATTAGCGGGCCTTTTCCATCTTAGTGTGCGTCCACCCCAACGTCTATACAAGGGATTGCGTATGGGAAATATTGAAACCGTCCTTTCCAGTAGTATCGCTGCTGTATTTTTTGCAGCTTTTGTTGTTGCTGGAACAATGTGGTATGGTTCAGCAACAACCCCGATTGAATTATTTGGTCCAACTCGTTATCAATGGGATCAGGGATACTTCCAGCAAGAAATATATCGACGAGTTGGTGCTGGGCTAGCCGAAAATCAAAGTTTATCAGAAGCTTGGTCTAAAATTCCCGAAAAATTAGCTTTTTATGATTACATCGGCAATAATCCGGCAAAAGGGGGATTATTTAGAGCGGGCTCAATGGATAATGGAGATGGAATAGCCGTCGGTTGGTTAGGACATCCTATCTTTAGAGATAAAGAGGGGCGTGAACTTTTTGTACGACGAATGCCTACTTTTTTTGAGACATTTCCGGTTGTTTTGGTAGACGGAGACGGAATTGTTAGAGCCGATGTTCCTTTTCGAAGGGCAGAATCGAAGTATAGTGTCGAACAAGTAGGTGTAACTGTTGAGTTCTATGGTGGCGAACTCAACGGAGTCAGTTATAGTGATCCTGCTACTGTGAAAAAATATGCTAGACGTGCTCAATTGGGTGAAATTTTTGAATTAGATCGTGCTACTTTGAAATCGGATGGTGTTTTTCGTAGCAGCCCGAGGGGTTGGTTTACTTTTGGACATGCTTCGTTTGCTCTTCTCTTCTTTTTCGGGCACATTTGGCATGGTGCTAGAACTTTGTTCAGAGATGTTTTTGCTGGTATCGATCCTGATTTGGATGCTCAAGTCGAATTTGGAGCATTCCAAAAACTGGGAGATCCAACTACAAGAAGACAAATAGTCTGATAGAACATTCTTTCTTTTTGTGTTGTTCCTTTTTTTTACTATATTTTTGGGTGTAATTTTGATTTTACATAGGGAACTGGATTAATCTTGATTTGAATAATTGCATTTTTTAACTCTTGTTCCTTCTTTTTCTTTATATGGGAGATGATCCAAAATAAACAGGTATGAAAGCTATAATTGTAAACCACGATGAAATCTATGGAAGCATTGGTTTATACATTCCTCTTAGTCTCGACTTTAGGAATAATCTTTTTCGCTATCTTTTTTAGAGAACCCCCTAAAGTTCCAACTAAAAAGACGAAATGATTTTTAATTATCTCAATTGAAGTAATGAGCCCCAATATTGATTGATATATTGGGGCTCATTACTTCAACTAGTCCCCATGTTCTTCGAATGGATCTCTTAGTTGTTGAGAGGGTTGCCCAAAAGCAGTATATAAGGCATACCCAGTAAAACTTACAAGTAAACCAGATATAGAGATAGCAACTAGGGTTGCTGTTTCCATTCTTATATAATTTCAAGACCACAATGGATCTATAGGATATAATCCTATATTTACAGTGAAATGGTATACAAAGTCAACAGATCTGAATGAATAAAAAATAGGATTTATGGCTACACAAACCGTTGAGGGTAGTTCTAGATCTGGTCCAAGACGAACTGCTGTAGGGGATTTATTGAAACCGTTGAATTCAGAATATGGTAAAGTAGCTCCGGGGTGGGGAACTACTCCTCTGATGGGTGTTGCAATGGCTCTATTTGCTATATTTCTATCTATTATTTTGGAGATTTATAATTCGTCTATTTTACTGGACGGAATTTCTATGAATTAGATTCACAAGAACCGACTAACTAGCTTTTTAATAAAAAAAAAGTTACGCATTTAATTTAGGTCTTTTATTTTTATTTTAGCCCATTCCATTTTGGATTTGGTAGTTCGACCGCGGAATTTCGTTGTTTCTGTATTTCCGGAATATGAGTGTGCGACTTGTTATAATTGATCTTATTGAAAATACAGAACGAAAAAAGGATCTGTCATCTTGATAGAGATGGTTTTACCCCGTCAGATATTTTTTCTAGTATCTGGAGCACGGAATATCGAAAATATATTTTTAAAGTATTAGAACTATGATTCATACTTAATATTTCGACCTCGTAACCGGACTTTAAAACATTTTTCTTAGAAGATAAGTTATAATAAATCAAATATTTTTATTCTTTCAAACTGCCAACGCTTGTCTTTATTTTGATCAAAGCACAAAGTTTTTTTTTCATTCTATCTATTTATTTATTGAATAAGTGATAATCCAGTAGTTCTTACTCAGGGAATTTTTGGATATTTAAGGTTTTTTCATCGTGGTTCTGGTATGAATCTGAGGTTTTGTTTAATTGTTCATGGGGTCTTAACAAGAAAATTCTTATCAATACTAATAATGAAGAAGACAGCAGTAAAGTCGTATTATGTACACACATAAAAAAAACAAATACAGTAAAGTCACATTATACACAAAAAAAAGGAAAAAATGAAGTAAATAGAAGATTCAAGAGGCCTGTAACGATAAAGACGAGTGAGCTGACTTGAGATTTTGGCATTATAACCACAAAGCTTTCGGATTTCTATATTTTCTTATCTTCATATAAGATTTGGAATAATAGGATTGGATTAAGTTAAAAATAAAAAAGTTTCAAACTTTTTATTAAACATATCCGTTTCCATTACAACCAATATTGGGGTATTTCTGTTTGAGCCGTACGAGATGAAATTCTCATATACGATTCTCAGAGGGGGAGTTCCTTTGGTTTACCTATCTCAATAAAGTCTATGATTGGTTCGAAGAACGTCTTGAGATTCAGGCGATTGCCGATGATATAACTAGTAAATACGTTCCTCCTCATGTCAACATATTTTATTGTTTAGGAGGAATTACACTTACTTGCTTTTTAGTTCAAGTAGCAACGGGGTTTGCTATGACCTTTTATTATCGTCCGACCGTTACTGAGGCTTTTACTTCTGTTCAATATATAATGACTGAGGCTAACTTTGGTTGGTTAATCCGATCAGTTCATCGATGGTCGGCAAGTATGATGGTTTTAATGATGATCCTGCACGTATTTCGTGTGTATCTCACCGGCGGTTTTAAAAAACCTCGCGAATTGACTTGGGTTACGGGTGTTGTTTTGGCTGTATTGACCGCATCTTTTGGTGTAACTGGTTATTCCTTACCTTGGGACCAAATTGGTTATTGGGCAGTCAAAATTGTAACAGGGGTACCTGAAGCTATTCCTGTAATAGGATCGTCTTTGGTGGAGTTATTACGGGGAAGTGCTAGTGTAGGACAATCCACCTTGACTCGTTTTTATAGTTTACATACTTTTGTATTACCTCTTCTTACTGCTGTATTTATGTTAATGCACTTTCCAATGATACGTAAGCAAGGCATTTCCGGTCCTTTATAGAGAATATGGATCATAGATATTTGTAATTAATCATTTATTATTTTGGGGAGGAACAAAAGTATTTCATTGCTACAAATATGGATTATTAAAAATAATAAGACATGTATTTGGATATTTCCCTTCAACTTAACACTTAACAAAATTAGAGTATTTTTTTTATTTGACATACACGAATAATTGAAGGGGATTCTCCGAAGAAAAAATGGATTATGGGAGTGTGTGACTTGAACTATTGATTGGACCGCGCAGATAGATGACTTTTTCTTATCTGCCACATTTGAATTTGCAATAAAATGTGTCTTTGTTGCAACCACCGCGCAAGCCCCCCACAGAGGATAGGCCGGTTCGCTTGAAGAGACTCTTTTCTATGATCAGACTCGATTATGTCCTGCATGAACAGGCTCCGTAAGATCCAGTAAAATAAGTGATGTGGTAGAATATGGATTCTGTCTTATCTATTTCACTTAACTTAATAGTATGGAGATGCATTCATTTCCTATGCATTGACTCGATTTATGATACTATCGGAGTGAAACAAGTAGATCTAAAGAAGAACAGGGGTTAGATTCTATTAGTAACAAGTAAATCCTTTGTATGTAAAAAGTTCCGATTTTTTTGAGGGGGGGGATAACAATCGCAAGGTCTGAGATGACCCAGAAAGCACTATCAATTTCAGAAAGCCTACTTGGGTATTGAGCATTTACTTAATAAC